TAATTAGAGGAATAATCGGAATTATTGTATCAAGCTTTTTCATAAGATTTTCCATTATAAATGACTTTTCCAACATTTGACTCCGTACCACTGAAGGATTTATCCGCACATTTGAAAAATAGCCCAAAAAGTAAAATGAATGCTCGGATAATTGGTTTATATGGATCTTTCCTGGTTGAGACCAAACAAAAAAATGACATTGCCATAAATGGATAAGATAGTATTTCCATTTTTTCATCAAAAAGGGCGTATTCTTTGAAGCCAGAATGGATTTTCCTTGATATCTAACATAATGAATGAAAGGGTCCTTGAAGAACCATAGGGTGGACAGAAAATCCTTATCAAAGACTTCTACAAAATGCTCTATTTTTGCATAGAAATAGATTCGCTCAAAAAGGACTCCAGAAGATGTTAATCGTAAATAAGAAGATTTGTTACGGAGAAAAAGAAAGATGGATTCGTATTCACATACATAAAAATTATATAGGAACAGGAAAAATCTTGGATTCCTTTTTGAAAAAGTAGAAATCCTTTTTTTTGGAGTAATAAGACTATTCCAATTACAATACTCATAAAGAAAGAGCCTTAATAAATGAAAGGAGGAGGCATCTTTCACCCAGTATCGAAGGCTTTGAATCAAGATTTCCAGATGGATAGGGTAGGGTATTTGTACATCTGACACATAATTTAAATATGGAAATTTTTCCTCAAAAAAAGGAAATATTGAATGAATTGATCGTAAATTATAGGATTTTATGATTTCTGCCTTCTCTAAGGAAGAGATTAATTGTAGGGAAAATGGAATTTCCACACTGACGGCAAGCCCCTCTGATATTATTTGAGAATACAAATTCTTGTTGTACCCCCAAAATGGATTTTTGTTAGAATCATTAGCAGAAATAATCAAATGATTCTGTTGATACATTCGAGTAATTAAACGTTTTACAATTAGTAAACTAGATTTATTGTCATAACCTAGATTTTGCACCAAAATGGAACTATTTAAACCATGATCGTAAGCAAGTGCATAAATATACTCCCGAAAAATAAGTGGGTATAGGAAGTCATGTTGACGAGATCTATCTAGTTCTAAATATACTTGAAATTCCTCCATTTTTTAAATTCGATTTGGGCCAAGGATCGAAGATTTATTGGGTTATCAAATAATACATAGTGCGATACAGTCAAAACAGGGTATTCTATTCTAATAAAAAAGAAATAGATACCTAGAAAACAAGTAAGACTCATCAACGGACTCTCTCTACTCGCTTTTTCCATCTAATCGTTTTATGTTCGTTCTAGGATAACAAGATAGTTAGAAATCCTTTATTTTCTCAACCCAATCGCTCTTTTGATTTTGGAAAAAAAAAACCTTTATCAATATACTCTTTCTTCTACACATTTATCGCTACTCCATAATATAATGGAGAATAGCTAATAGTTAGGATTCATAACAAAAATCAATAATCCATTCATAGGAAAAGCTTTTCCCACATCAAGTACTAATATTTTGATTTTTAACGTATAATTAGATGGGGTAATCATTCAAATTCAAAACGAAAGCTCGTTCCTTTTTGTTTCCCTATAATTGGAGCCACCAAACTCTATCCATTTATTAATTCAACCCAACTGTGAATTTTTTTTTTGTTGCGAGCCAAGAATTCAAACACGGATTTTGGCCCGATCCAATAACAATGAAATATTCTTAGAATTCTCCATTGATACGACATGCTGCTTTTTCCATTCATTCCTTTCTGGATCAGTCGTGGTCTTACAAACTCTACCGATGGTATGGACGAATCCATTGCTTCATAGAAATGTGTAAAAATTGGAGTCGCACTTAAAAGCCGAGTACTCTACCATTGAGTTAGCAACCCTAAAAAAATAAACTACAAAAATAAACTAATAAGATGTGTAGATACAACCGCAATCAAAATAAATAAAAAGATTGAATTGGAAAAATATTCCATTAAAATGAAAATAGAAAATCCAGAAAAAGGATTTTAAATGTCGAAGTCGAATCGATTCTGAACATAAAAATGTTCAGATCAGATTAAAATACAAAAGATTTTCTCAGAAGATAACAGATAAAAAAAGAAAATAACAATTTATAGACCGCCTCTTTGTCTCCTATGTTATTGTTATACATTTGTTATTGTTATACATTTGTTATTGTTATACATTATTTTCATTTTGTTTATTTAATTTATTTTTATTTAAAATTTTTTATCAATTTTGATTTTGATTATTATTATATATATATATTATTTATATTATTATTATATAGTATATTATTTAGTATATTATTATATTCTAAATTATAAAGTATAGTATAAAGAAATAATTATAAAGATATAAAGAAAAAGATTTCTTTAATTCAAAATTCAAAAAAGTATTTCTTTAATTTTTTTTTTATTAAAAAAAAGAACTTCTTTTCTTCTTTCTATCCCAGAAAATCCAACGAACCCATCTATTTGATGAAGTAAAAAAAAATCCTATGGAACGGGAATAAATGGATCCATTTATTCACGATCGGATTATATTTGTTTGATACACTGTTGTCAATATTAATGTTGAAAAAAGAATACAATGGAGAAAATAAACGAATTAAAAACTTAAATATTAAATTGAATAAATACCAATTGAAATCCAATTGAATTTAATTCAAATTACTAATAAAAAATCAAAAAATAATAAATACTAAGAATATAAATATATAATTACTAAATATATAATTAATAAAGTTCTTAATACAATTCCATTTTCCATTTTTAAATTAAAGTAAAGTAAATAAAAAAACCAAGCAATCTTGTTGTATTAACACTACATAAATAATCGACATAGATACAAAAAAGGCGGATACAAAAATTAAAGAAAAAGGTAGAGATCGGATTTGTTCAATCAATAAAAATTCAAAAATAGAATAATTCAATCAATATAAATAGAATAAATAGAAATAGAATAAATAGAAATAGAATAAGAAAGCTTAACCTAACCCCCCTTTCTTTTTAAAGTTCTTCAGAGAATTCTAACAAAAACCAGCTCCTTGAGGATAATGTATTTATAGACCCAATTACTTCATTTATTACTTAATTTAGTTTATTTTTATTCATTTGCCCATTTTTATATTATCAATAAAAATGGATTTTTGTAGTTATAAAAAACAGCATTCTATGGCAGCAATAAGAAACCAAAATTAGGTATGAAAAAATTAGGTATGAATAGAACAAGAGAGCGGGGGGATGGGGGGATAAGAGAGAAAAGGATTATATAAATCTATAGAAAAGTCATCCACCCCCTCTTTTTCTTTTTTTTTTTTTATTTATTTATTTTGAAATTGAATTTCGTTTGTTGATTAGGATTAAGTTCCATAAAAACACCCGCCTTTTTTGAAATATCCTGAACAGTTCCTGTAGGTTGAGCGCCTTTTTCAAGGAAATATAGAATAACAGGAATATTTAAATAGGTTTGATTCTTTATCGGATCATAAAAACCCACTCTCCGAAGATCTCTCCCCTCTCTTCGGGATCGAACATCAATTGCAACGATTCGATAAACGGCTCATTGGGATAGATAAACAATACACCCCCCCTAGAAACGTATAAGAAGTTTTCTCCTCGTACGGCTCGAGAAAATTCAAAATTCTGTCTATGTATAGAATTATGATGTCAAATAGATTCATAAAATCATCAAATCCATTAGACTATGATTTAAATTAAATACTTTTTTCTTATTCTTTCCCGAAAAAAGAAAATCACTCGTATTCGCAACCTCATAACTCAAGTTGGATAACTCTCAAATAACTCAAAGGAAAACAAAACCTTTAATTAGGTATTTTATTTCATTTATTGAGCGGTCTCTACACCCTTTCTTGTCTGTCTCCTTTAGAATCTATTTTTCGTCTTCAGTCAGTCTAATATAGTTGTTGAGACAATTGAAAACGGTATTTACTTGTTCCACGATCCGTTAGCTTTTCCTTGAATCATTGGGTTTAGACATTATTTCGAGGATCTTTAATCATTTCAAAAATGGCAGCAACATACCAATTTTTTTATTTCTTTCCATCAAAGAATCGTACAAATAGATGGTTGATTCCCCCAGATCCACTTTTGATCGAAATAGTTTTACCAATTCCAACAAATTTTACTTTTTTTTTTTAACTTGCTCGAATTGGATCCTTTCGATTTCTATAGCGAAAATATACTTACGAAGTTGTTCTAACTTATTAATTTTCACTAACCCTAGAAACTTGCCCCTGAGAAATGAATCAACTCGAGCTCCATCATGTACTATTTCCATCATCAAACCCTCTCTGCTCCCCAAAAAAAGAAATTCGAGTGGAATAGAACAAACGATGTCGAGAAAGAGCACCTTCATTTCTATATAATATAAAAATGGTGGATGTAAGAATCCACGGCTAATGGAATCATGTCTTTCAAGTCGCACGTTGCTTTTTACCACATCGTTTCAAACGAAGCTTTACCATAACATTCCTCTAGTTTGGAGCCGGCATGTAATTGATTCAATTCTGAAATCATGAATAGTCATTGATTCAATGGATCCATAATAATCCATATTTTTTCCTTCCATATGAATGGCAAATTTATAAAGTAAAAGTAAAGAAGTATAAAAAAAAAGAAAATTAACTCGATATTGTAGGAATATAATTTCTATTCTATTTCTATTTTCTTTTTTAGAAAAATAGAGATTCGAAATCTTCTTATTCAAAAAAAGAAAAATAGCAAAAAATATTAGAATTCAAAATTTTAATAGAAGATTTTTATTTATTATCAAATTGAAATTTATAAATTTTGAATTTATAAATAGATTAATAATTAATAAATTTAGAAAATATTCTAAAAAATAAATAGAAATATATTATTAATTAATATTCAATATATTAATAAAAATATATAATTATTATAATTATAAATATATAACTAATAGAAAAAATCTTCTTTTTTTAGATTTTATATTTTATTAAATTTATTAGTTTTTATTAAAATTAAAATAATAATATACATTTTGAATATACAATAAGACGAATAAAAAAAAAGAAGTTCTTTTTGAATCTACATTTTCAAAGCGACTCGATTTAGAGACGAATCATTAAAAAAAAAAAGAAGAATCACATTCTACCCAATATTATATACTCTTAAACAAATAAACAAAAGGTTTCTCAAAAAAGGACAATTTGATTTTGATTATGATATAGAATTTGTATTCAGATATGATATATATCATGAATGGATATGCTCTGGGACGGAAGGATTCGAACCTCCGAATAGCGGGACCAAAACCCGTTGCCTTACCGCTTGGCCACGCCCCATTTCTATTTCTATTCGACACTACTAAACACTACACTATTATTGATATTGGTTGTTCGTCAATTCCAGTCCAAATATCTAAATATCTCTAAAGAATAAATTGTTGCTAGAATTTTGATATGTCTAGATATAGAATGAAACTGAAATTATTGATCATTATATATAATTCAATTAAGATATTGCATGAAAGTCTGATTTCTTCTATTTTGGATTTCTTTTTATTTCAGAATGGAAAGATTTTGAATTGGATAAGTTCAAATCAAAGAAGGATTTTTGGGGTCTACTTTTTCTTATTTGATTCATCATTTTATTCGTAATTAATTCTATTTTTTTTATTTATTCTATATATTCTTCTATTTTATTCTAATATTTATTGTATTTTATTCTATTATTCGTATTCGATTTTTATTATTATTTTGATTTTCCATTTTTGTGATTTCTTTTTTTTTATTTCTTATTGATATTCTTAATTAATATCTTTTTTTAATATTAATTTAATTAATTAATATATTTATATTAATTAAATATTTAATTAATAGTATATTAAAATTAATAGTATAAATCATAAATGAAATAAAAAAAAACGAAATGAAATGGATTTATTAGTATTAGAAAATTCAGAATATATATATTATTTATTATTAATTAATAATAATATTAACTTAATTTGAATTTTTATTAATTTAATTCACAAAAAGAAAAAATACAATTATCTTAAAGAACAAAATGTTTGTTATGCTTAATATCTTTAGTTTGGTCTGTATTTGTATTAACTCTGCTCTTTATTCAAGTAGTTTTTTCTTCGTGAAATTACCTGAAGCCTATGCTTTTTTGAATCCAATTGTGGATATTATGCCAGTAATACCTGTACTCTTTTTGCTCTTAGCTTTTGTTTGGCAAGCTGCTGTAAGTTTTCGATGAGATCTTTAATTTGAATACTGTCCTAGAAAAATTCAGAATTTATTCGAAAAAAAGATTCGAACATTTTAACAATTTTAATTTCTAAGATCAGATAAGTTTTACAGTGTGAATCCTCGTGTGTAGTATAGGAGAATCTATTCTCTTTCTTTTTTTTAATGATCTTGGAGATTGTGTAATGCTTACTCTAAAACTTTTTGTTTACACGGTAGTGATATTCTTTGTTTCTCTTTTCATCTTCGGATTCCTATCTAACGATCCAGGACGTAATCCCGGACGTGAAGAATAAAAAATCATATTTTTTATTCTTTTGTTTTCTGTGTTTTCCTTGCTTGTGCTTGATTTTAAAATATGATTATTATCTATTTTACATCTTTCAATTTTAACTATTCTGAAATCTGAAAAAGAAATAAAAAAAAGAATATAAATATAATAATAAATAATAAATAGAAATATCGTTAATAAAAATAAAAAAATTCAAACAAACAAACAAAAGAGACTCTGTTCTATAAATTCAAAAGGTAAATAAAATACCAAATCATTGATGGAAACGGAAAGAGAGGGATTCGAACCCTCGGTACGAAAAATTCGTACAACGGATTAGCAATCCGACGCTTTAGTCCACTCAGCCATCTCTCCCCAATTGAAAAGGGCCCTTTCTTTTTTTTATATTCTTTTTTATTTAATTTCATATTTCTATCTTATCTCTATATTAATATTATTCTATAGAATTCTATATATTCTATTCTATATATTCTATATAATTAGAATAATAATTTAATAATTTCTATTTTAATAATTTAGAATTGAATTATATATTATTTTAATTTTACTATATTAATCTTAGTATTTATTAATTTCAATTTCAAATTTAATAGTTACTTATTAATTTAAAATTTCAATTTAATTGATTTTTAATTTAATAGAATAACTTATAAATAATAAAAAATTCTAATACTAATCAAAAATCTAACTAATAAAGAATAAAAAAAAAAATAAATAGAATTCTAATAAAAATTTGAGATTTTCAAATTCTACATTACTAAAATGAATTTAATTTAATTTAAAATTAAATAATTCAAATTAAATAATAAATAATATTAAAATATTCCATTTTGAAATTGAAATTAATAATTCTATTTTAATTCTATTTATAATTTATAAAAAATAATTAATTAATTAATATAATTAAAATAAATTTAAAATTAATTAGAATAATTAATAATAAAGAATATATAAATATATGTTTAATTAA